GACTCTATTATGGATTTCTGACCACATTCTCCATAGGTCCCTCTTAGATCTTCTTTCTCCAATCTTGGATTAGGGAAGAAGGAGATATTCGCGACTACTGGCGGTTTCATTATGGGGCAGCTCATGATCTTCATATCGATCTATTATCCACCTCTGTATCTATTCTTTCTTAGCTAAACGGGTGGAGGATCCACCCAATTTGTTTATATCATGGGCTCGAAAAACGGATCCAAATTTGACTGAAATGCACGATCTTCACAGGTATCACTTTTCACGATACCTAAAAGGTGCAATAGCCATTTTGAACCATTTCCTATACTATAAGAGAATGGTTTCCATTACTTTGAGAAATGGATTCTTATATCAAACTATAGCTATTACATTAAAGAAGTAATAGAAGTCGAAGACGCAGAATGGTAGTGAATAGAGAGAAAGATTCTTCTGATTTTCTTGTTCCTGAAAATATTCTATCTATCTCCTAGACGCCGTAGAGAATTGAGAATTTTCATGTCTTTCAATTCTCGTACTCGTAATTGGAAAGTTACGGAAGGAGACCCGTCATTTTGCAATGAAAACAACATATAAAACTCTGGCAAATTTCGAAATCAGGCCAAGCGTCTTAATACATATGCAAAAAAATTCATTATTGGCCCACCATTGATTAGAAGATTTCGCTTGTATGAATCGCTATTGGTTTGATACGAATAATGGCAATCGTTTCAGTATGTTAAGGATACAATACAGATGTATCCACAATTCATTTAGAGTTACTTAATAGCCTATTTCTTATACCATATCTCTATCCCGTGAAATTATCGAGCCGAAAGATGGATGCATATGCTGTGTTTCATTTTGCTAAATGATATCAATTAAATGGTGTATCAATTCCATAAATTGGATATAGCAATAAAAAAACCAGCAAAATTCTTTCTAATATTTTAGATAGAGGAAACATCTAAAATATTAGAAAGAATGTACTCTTCTATCCAAATCCAATTTGCATTGATAAAATCAATCCAAATTCCAGTAGTAGATGAATAATTGCAAATTTTTGTGTGTACGAGATTAGAATAACTTCAAAATAACTGACATAATTTTTTATTTTTCCTGATCAGAAAAATATATGAAAAAGAAAGGAGGTAGAAAAATTTTGGGATTTATGGTTAAAGAAGAAAAAGAAGAAAACAGAGGTTCTGTTGAATTTCAAGTATTTAGTTTCACCAATAAGATACGGAGACTTGCTTCACATTTGGAATTACACAAAAAAGATTTTTCATCCGAAAGAGGTCTACGAATACTTTTGGGAAAACGTCGACGTTTGCTAGCTTATTTGGCAAAGAAAAATAGAGTACGTTATAAGAAATTAATCAGTCAGTTGAATATTCGGGAGCAGTAATTTAATCGTTCGAATTTTTTTCTTTTTTTATTAGTAGTCTTATAGTAGTCTTAGATTTTGCATTTTGATGAGCCTCGTTTTGAGGAATTCATGGAATAATCCATTTTCATGGAATAATGAATTAAGGAAGAAAGGATATGAGTCTACCGCTTACAAGAAAAGATCTCATGATAGTCAATATGGGCCCTCAACACCCATCAATGCATGGTGTTCTTCGACTGATCGTTACTCTTGATGGTGAAGATGTTATTGATTGTGAACCCATATTAGGCTATTTACACAGAGGAATGGAAAAAATCGCGGAAAACCGAACTATTAAGAGATGAGGGAAATAGAGAGATGGTAGAAGGGGATAGGAAAGGGGAAGATATTTGTAAATTCCTTAAGTTAAGAAAGAAAAAAGAATAAAAATACGGATACATAACATAAAAAAAAGAATAAATAAGACGAAATTCGTCCTCCTCCTACATATTTAATTTCTTCTCCTATACAAAAACTAACAAGACCCACCCCATTGGTAATTCCATCAATGACACCTTTATCAAAAAATTCCGTTAGTTCGGTTAATGCTCTTATACCGAAGGTAAAGACCCTAGTATAGAAAATATCTATATAACCGCGATTATATGACCAACTGTATATATTTTTTTTTATTTTATCAAAAAAGTAGGAAAAAGGACTTTCCTTGTAAAAGGAATTTTGTAAATCCAAATTCTGAAAAAAAGAATAAGAGGATCCATAGAAAATATATGCAATGAATAAACCGAAGATAGCTAAACTTACAGAATAAATTGCATTAGTAAAAAATTCATATGAATTTATGGAAGAATTAGAACTTTCCTGGGTAAAGTTTATTGAGGGAGTTAACCACTTTGATAATATGGTTAACCCCCCTATTCCATTATCCGTCGCTCCATTATCAAAAGAGATTCCTATGAATCCAATGAACAAAGTAAAAAGCAGTAATATAAGAAGAGGAAATAACATAGTATTTTCCGTTTCATGCGGATAGGCAAAAGTTTTTTTAGCCCCAAAGGACGTACTAAAGGATCCTATCCTATTTGTTGTATTACCTTGAATTTTTGGTATATTTTGTAAAAAAAAAGAAACTCCATTCTTTGTTGTTGATAAAATGAAACCCCTATTCACTCCTTTGGGTATCCTTTTTCCCCACAAGGATATTGAATACAAGGGACCCTCTTTAGTGCTACTATAATTTTGAAAATGAACGCGCAAATACCCATCAAATGTAAGTAAATATATCCGAAACATATAAAAGGCAGTTAATCCTGCAGTAAAGGAAGCTATTATTCCAAAAAAGGGCGAATATAACCAACTATTACTAAGGATCTCATCTTTGGACCAAAAGCAAGCAAGAGGTGGAATACCACAAAGAGAAAGTGTACCCCATAAAAAAGCGGATCTTGTAATTGGAATATATTTTCTTAAACCGCCCATAAGAACCATATTCTGACTTTTATCTGGTGAATATCCAACAAGAGGTTCCATTGAATGAATAATTGATCCGGATCCCAAGAACAATAAAGCTTTTGAATAAGCATGAGTGATCAAATGAAATAAAGCAGCTTGATAAGAACCTATACCTAAAGCTAACATCATATAACCCAATTGAGACATTGTAGAATAGGCTAAGCTTCTTTTAATATCTCTCTGAGCAAGAGCTAAAGTAGCTCCTAAGAAGAGTGTTATTGTACCTACTAAAGAAATTAAACTCATTATCAAAGGTAGAGATATGAAAAGAGGAAGAAGTCGAGCTAGAAGAAAAATACCCGCAGCAACCATAGTTGCTGCGTGTATAAGAGCTGAAATGGGAGTGGGTCCTTCCATAGCATCGGGTAACCATACGTGAAGAGGGAATTGTGCGGATTTCGCAACTGCACCAAGGAATAATAAAAAAGCACACAAAGTAGTAAGTAAAGAATTAATTCCATTATTAGGAATCCAGTTATTAGCTATTTTGAACAAATCCCTAAACTCTAAACTACCTGTTATCCAAAAAAAACCTAAAATTCCTAATAATAGACCAAAATCCCCTACACGATTAGTTACAAAAGCTTTTTGACAAGCACTCGCTGCGATTGGTCGTGTAAACCAAAAGCCTATCAATAAATAGGAACACATTCCTACGAGTTCCCAAAAAAAATAAATTTGTATCAAATTGGAGCTAGTAACCAATCCTAGCATGGAAGTATTGAAAAAACTTATATAAACAAAAAATCTCAAATACCCTTCATCGTGAGACATATAACCGTCACTATAAATAAGAACCAGGATTCCTACAGTAGTAATTAGTATTAACATAATAGAAGTAAGCGGGTCAATCAAGTATCCAAATTCTAAAGAAAAATCATTATTGACGGTCCAAGACCATAGATATTGATAGATAGAACTTCCATTTATTTGTTGAATAGACAGTTGAACTGAGAATACCATAGCTATACTTAAGAGTAAAACACTAGGAAAAGCCCATATGCGACGAAGATTTTTTGTTGCTGTCGGAATAAAAAAAAGGCCAAATCCCATTGACATAATAACTGGAAGTGGGAGAAGAGGGATTACCCATGCATATTGATATATATGTTCCATAAGAAAAGAAGTTGCAATTTTTACTTGAAATTTTTACTTGAATTTTTCTATAAAATAAAAGGGTTTCCGATTCACCAAATCAATTCTTATCTCTTTCTGAAGGAATAAATAAAAAGAATAAGAAAAAATACTGGAATTCTTAATTTTTTCAAAAATTTATTTCATTGAGATAATCTAAAATTCAAAATGGGTTTAATTGGTTAAATTCAAAAAGTTAATCAAAAAACTTCGTTACCTAATTATTACCTAAATAAGGATATTTAGTAAAATAAAAAAAAGGTTGAATCCTTTTACTTTCTATTCATTTTTAGATTTCTTTAAAACAAAGATGAAGCAGCTCTCTTGTTTCGTAACTGATTGATTGAATTCCAATGAAAAGAAAACCCATGTTTATAAAAAATTATAAAAGAGTTCTTACTTCATATAGAACTCAAATCCTAATGACTATAATTACCTAAGTTTAAGAATGTCTTGTTTAAGAGACTCCGTATTTTTTGTTTTGATGGGTATTCCATAATGGAATACCATTCTGAACTTAATTAACTATTTGGATTCCCCCTTCTTTTTATCCACCCATCTTATATAGGGGATAGGCTTCCATACCGTATATCTATATATGGAGTATACTTGATATATAAATATCTATAAATAGATTTAAAGGGGAAACCTTTCCATATATTCTATATTATTAAAACAAAGTATAAAATATATATATACGGAAAAAAATTCAGAATGTCAGTATCTTTCAGTATCTAAGTATAAATACTAAGAAAAAGAGGAAAGAAGGATTGATTTGCCACAATAGATGTCTTTCACATACAACTAGAAAAAAATAATTTCCTTTTTGAATGGCTGTTCCAAAAAAACGTATTTCATTGTCAAAAAAGCGTATTCGTAAAAATATTTGGAAGAAAAAAACTTATTTTTCCATAGTACACTCTTACTCTTTAGCAAAATCAAGATCATTTTCCAGCGGGAATGAACATCCAAAACCAAAGGGTTTTTTGGGGCAACAACAACAAACAAATAATAAGTAATACGGTTTTGGAATAATCTGAATTGACCTATCAAAAAATTATTCCAATTACTTAAATATGAATAATTTCGATTAATTAATTAATGTACTTTTATGTGTTGAATTACTCAGTACAATATTGTTAGAACAAACTCCTCTGATATATAGAATAAAAGTTTTGGTATACTGTGTGCTAAGTATTCTTTCCCTATCAATGATCCATTAATTTTTCATAATAGAATTCTCATATTTTATTATGAGAATTCTATTATGAAAAGTGGAGTATTCTTGCAATAGTACTTATGGCTTCCATTTTCTCCAAAATCGTTGGTTTAATGTTAGTAAAGTAAATCCTATTAATATTAATAGGAGCATAAAGTTTGATTCTATAAATTTTTCCTTTTATTGAAAGAATTCTCAAAATTTAAGGGAGAAACTAATTAGAAAAAAAAGAGTTCCAACTCTTTCAAGCAGTCTTTCTATTCTATTAGGCACAGCAAGAGTTTATTGTAAAAAAAATTGCAATGATACTACCAAACGAAGTCTATTTTAATGAAGACTCTAATGTTCCTAAATTTTATAGACTTTCCCAATCTCGACGATTCGCGAGATAATAGCTATTATTCTTTTAAGTTACCCATTATTTGAAGTTAGCCGCCATGGTGAAATTGGTAGACACGCTGCTCTTAGGAAGCAGTGCTCAAGCATCTCGGTTCGAATCCGAGTGGCGGCATTCTCGAAAAAGAATACAATAGATTAGAAAATGGATTCAATTCGAAATTTACAATTTTGTAATGGGACCTTCCCCTTATGCTATTTGCAACTTTAGAACATATACTAACTCATATCTCTTTCTCAACCATTTCTATTGTGATTACGATTCATTTGATAACCTTATTAGTTCGTGAACTTGGGGGATTACGTGATTCGTCAGAAAAAGGAATGATAGTTACTTTTTTCTCTATAACAGGATTCCTAGTTTCTCGTTGGGCTTCTTCGGGACATTTTCCATTAAGTAATTTATATGAGTCATTGATCTTCCTTTCATGGGCTCTGTATATTCTTCATACCATTCCTAAGATACAGAACTCTAAAAATGATTTAAGCACAATAACTACGCCAAGTACTATTTTAACGCAAGGCTTTGCCACATCGGGTCTTTTAACTGAAATGCATCAATCCACAATACTAGTACCTGCTCTACAATCTCAGTGGTTAATGATGCATGTCAGTATGATGTTACTAAGCTATGCAACTCTTTTGTGCGGATCCTTATTATCTGCCGCTATTCTAATCATTAGATTTCGAAAGAATTTCCATTTCTTTTCTAAAAAGAAAAAAAATGTTTTATTTAAAACATTTTTCTTTAGTGATTTTAATGCAAAAAGAAGTGCTTTAAAAAGCACCTCTGTTCCTTCATTTCCAAATTATTACAAATATCAATTAACAGAGCGTTTGGATTCTTGGAGTTATCGTGTCATTAGTCTAGGATTTACCCTTTTAACCATAGGTATTCTTTGTGGAGCAGTATGGGCTAATGAGGCGTGGGGATCCTATTGGAATTGGGATCCTAAGGAAACTTGGGCATTTATTACTTGGACCATATTTGCAATTTATTTACATAGTAGAACAAATCCAAATTGGAAGGGTACGAATTCGGCACTTGTAGCTTCGATAGGATTTCTTATAATTTGGATCTGCTATTTTGGTATCAATCTATTAGGAATAGGTTTGCATAGTTATGGTTCGTTTACATTAACACCTAAATGATTACATAAACTGAAACCTTCATGAAATGCACGTTTTTACTTTTTTGTTTTATTTGAGAACCCTTTGAACGCCCTCTCAAAGGGTTCTCAAATAAAACAAAAAAGATCTAATTAGACTTTTTACTTTTTTCTGCATTAATAGTAATAGAGCGGACTAATTAAAAAAACCTATTTAGGATAATAATTGGATAAGAGAGCCTCTACCCTGTCAACGGATAGGGAGAGAACTAAATCTGGATAAATACCAATACCTATTACTGGTAAAAAGATACAGATTAAAATAAAGAGTTCCCGTGGTCCAGAATCCACAAAATTTGCGTTTGGAACATTAAATAGCTTGTATCCATAGAACATCTGGCGTAACATAGATAATAAATAAATAGGGGTTAATATCATTCCGATTGCCATTACAAAAGTAATTAGCATTTTTGGCATTAACAGAAATTTTGGACTAGTAATTAGTCCAAAAAAGACTACTAATTCTGCGACAAAACCACTCATTCCTGGTAAGGCAAGAGAAGCCATTGAAAAGCTACTAAACATAGTAAAAATTTTCGGCATTGGGATAGATATTCCCCCAAGTTCTTCGAGATAAACAAGACGCATTCTATCAGAAGCCGTTCCTGCCAAGAAAAAAAGTGTAGCACCAATAAATCCATGGGATAATATTTGTAAAATAGCTCCATTGAGTCCAATGTTGGTTATGGAACCAATTCCTATAATTATGAAACCCATATGAGATACGGAGGAATAGGCTATTCTTTTTTTGAAATTTCGTTGACCAAGAGAAGTTGAAGCTGCATAGATTATCTGGATAGCTCCTATTATTACCAACCAGGGCGAAAATAGATAATGAGCATGAGGTAATAATTCCATGTTGATACGAATCAATCCATATGCTCCCATCTTTAATAAGATTCCCGCTAAAAGCATACATGTACTATAATGAGCTTCCCCATGGGTATCTGGTAACCACGTATGTAGGGGTATAATCGGCAATTTGACAGCATAAGCAATAAGGAAGCCAAAATATAAAAGTATTTCCAAGGTTGCTGGGTATGATTGATTAATTAATCTTTCCAAATCTAATCCTGGTTCATTGGAACCATATAAGCCCATACCCAGAACTCCGATTAAGAAAAAAATGGAACCGCCTGCAGTATACAAAATAAATTTTGTAGCTGAATATAAACGCCTCTTTCCCCCCCACATGGATAAAAGTAAGTAAACAGGAATTAATTCTAACTCCCACATGATAAAAAAAAGTAAAAGATCTCGCGAAGAAAATAATCCTATTTGACCACTATACATTGCGAGCATCAGGAAATAGAATAATCGCGAATTCCGGGTAACTGGCCAAGCTGCTAAAGTAGCTAAAGTAGTTATAAATCCTGTCAATAAAATAGATCCTACTGAAAGTCCATCGATTCCCAATCTCCAGTGAAAATCGAGGATATCTATCCATTTATAATCCTCCTTTAGTTGGATTAAGGGATCCTCCAGTTGGAAATGATAACAGAATGCATAAGTCATTAGAAGGAATTCTAATAAACAAATGGATATAGTATACCACCTAATGATTTTGTTTCCCCTATGGGGTAAAAAGAAAATTAATAAACCTGCAAATATCGGCAAAACAACAAGTATTGTTAACCAAGGAAAATAACTCATGATAAAGTGATAAAGACAAGATACGTTTTGACCAGAAAAGCCCGTGCTCGATTATTTCAAGCACAGGCTTCTTCGGTAAAGAGGAATCAGACGATTCGAATGAAGTTTTTTGTAACGTATCAATAAGATAGAGCCATACTACGGGTTGTTTCAGGTCCTAAATAAACACGGACACTTAAAAAATCTGTCGGGCAAGCGGATTCGCATCTTTTACAACCCACACAATCTTCAGTTCTCGGCGCGGAAGCAATTTGCTTGGCTTTACATCCATCCCAAGGTATCATTTCTAATACATCTGTTGGACAAGCTCGTACACATTGAGTGCATCCTATACATGTATCGTAAATTTTTACGGAATGTGACATTGGATCTATAAATTTTTCTTTTCAACATAAAATTTTTCGATCTGGTAAAAATGAAATTAGTACTATCATGAGTCATATGTATTGTAGACACCAGACGAAGCAATGGTTTATCCAAACCTCAAAAAAAATATATATATATTTTTTTTAATCCGTTTGTGAGAAAGCGTGAAAAAAGCCAAGAGACTTGAATTTTTGACTTCAATAATCAGAATTATATGAATTGTAGATACAAATTCGAATTAGCCAATAAATTGGCTATCGTCTTTTCAATATAAATTATTGCAATATTAAAATTGCAATATCAATGAATTACAAAAATTCATTTAAGTGAAAAAGAATACTATGCAATAACCTATTAAAAAAAAATGTATATTCTCAAATAATACTAAGAAAATAGTATTGATTTCCATTCATCTTAATATTCAATATTATTATATATGCGCCTTTGTTTATAGGATTGTATATCTAATTATTCAATAAATTAGATTGATTGACACGAGTTGATTTCCTATTACGATGGATGGAAGAAAGAATGGATAGTCCAATAGCGGCCTCAGCAGCCGCAAGGGCTATCACAAAAATTGCAAAAATGTCTCCTTTTAATTGGCGACTATCAAATAGATCAGAAAATGTTACGAGATTTAGATTAATTGAATTCAGTATAAGTTCAAGACATATTAGAGCTCTAACCATGTTTCGGCTTGTGATCAATCCATAGATACCAATCGAAAATAAATAGACACTCAAAAAAAGTACATACTCAAACATCATTAATTAACTCCTTATAAATCTCGATTCATTTCAATATGAGGACAAGAATTGAACCGATTCAATTAATTACAATAGAACAATTACACAACAAAAGAGAAAAGAAAGAAGGTATTTGTTGGCAGTAGATCGGTTTTACTAAATCAAAATTTTGATTCTTTAGTTATTTATTTTAGATTTGCAATTCTTAGAATTTTTACTATTTCCAAATTTTCTTATTGCCGAGCCATAGTAATTGCACCTATTAAAGAAACTAGAAGAATTATGGAAATGAGTTCAAACGGAAGATAAAAATCGGTTGCTAAATGAATCCCAATTTGTTGAACATTATTTATGAGACCCTGTTCTACTATTTGGTTTGATCTTGTAGTCCAAAGAATTCCATACCATGACGTATCTGGGATAGTAGTCATTAGTGAAAAAACAATAGTTATACAAACTAGTGAAGTGAACCCATCTCCAATAGTCCAATAATTCTTATCTTTAGACCATTCTGAGCCATTTACGAACATTACGGCGAATATGATCAAGACATTTATGGCTCCCACATAAATAAGAAGTTGTGCCACAGCTACAAAGTAGGAATTTAATAAAAAATAGAATAAGGATATACAAACAAGAACTAATCCCAGCGAAAAGGCAGAATAAATGGGGTTGTTAAGTAATACTACTCCTAGACCCCCTAGTAGAAGAACAAATCCCCCAAATAGCATAAGAATCTCATGTATTGGTCCAGGTAAATCCATTATGGATAAAAAGAAATTAATAGTATAAAATTTTTCATGAACTGACTAAAACTAAAGGATTCAAGAAAGGCAAAAGGGATTAGGATATTTTTTGGGGGTATAAGCTGTATAGTTAGAAATTATATCACGAAAATCTAGTCTGATTTAAAATAATCAAAAATTCCGAATAAGCATGTAGTTATTCGTTTTTCTTTATAGTTAGTAAAGGATTATTCTTTTTTTATAACAAAAAGAAAAGAAAAAAATACGAATTTAGTAATCAGTAATCGTTCTTGAATTCGAAGATTTATCTTCCTCTATTTTACTTTTAGTAGAATTTCTAATTGTTTGAATTGTGTAATCTTCCATTATGGAGATCGGTAACCGACTTAAAGCAATTTGATTGTAATTCAATTCATGACGATCATAAGTAGAAAGTTCATACTCTTCAGTCATTGATAAACAGCTTGTCGGACAGTACTCAACACAATTGCCACAAAATATACAAACTCCGAAATCAATACTATAATTAAGCAATTGCTTCTTTTTAATATCCTTTTCAAATCTCCAATCCACAAGGGGTAGATCTATCGGACATACGCGAACACATACTTCACAAGCAATACATTTATCAAATTCAAAGTGGATTCGGCCCCGAAAACGCTCCGGTGTAATTGATTTTTCGTAAGGGTAGTGAATCGTTATAGGTAAACGATTTGTGTGGGATAAGGTAGTTATGAAACTTTGACCAATGTACCGTGTAGCACGTATTGTTTGTTGACCATAACTCATGAACCCAGTTACCATAGGGAACATATTCATTCTAAATATCTATGAAAAAAATATGTTTCTTTCTCTTGTTTGAGAGAACCTTTGTGTTGAAAATATTCTTACTGTTATTGTATTATCTTATTTATAGTGAAACAAGTTGGGAAGAGGTTGTTAATAAGAGATTGCCCAGAGAAATAGGTAAAAGAAATTTCCATCCAAGATTTAATAACTGATCCATTCTCATCCTGGGTAAAGTCCATCTTATTGTGATAGAAATGAAGAGAAATAAATAAGCTTTAGTTAATGTAATAAAGATACCTATTGTTATTTCCAAAATTCCAATTGGGTTATTCATTTGGAAAAAATCAAAAAAGGATATATAGGGAATAGATAAATTCCACCCGCCTAAGTAGAGAACTGTTACAAATAAAGAGGAAACTAATAAATTGAGGTAAGAAACAAGATAAAATAAACCATATTTTATACCGGAATATTCGGTTTGATAACCTGCTACTAATTCTTCCTCTGCTTCTGGTAAATCAAAAGGTAATCTTTCACATTCTGCCAACGAAGAAATTAGAAAAACTAGAAAACCTATAGGCTGGCGCCAAATATTCCATCCAAAAAAACCATACTTTGACTGTGCTTCAACTATATCAACTGTACTTGAACTGTTAGATAATCATAGTCGATGATAACATCACAGTTCCCATCGCTATTCCAAAACCGTACGTGAAACCTTAGCTTCATACGGCTTCTCTATGATCAGAAAAAAGAGAGGACTGTTTCGTTATTAGCCCCCGGGGCGCAGATAGAATTAGGTAAAATAAAATAGATGGCAAAGTCCTAAATTAGACCAAAGTAATTCTGTCTGCTAGAATAAGAAAAAGAGCTTCTGAATTGATCTCATCCTTTATAATATAATAAATTTATTTCTTTCTTCAGTAATAACTTAATCTTGGAATAAAATACTTGTTATAGGAATTAAATTAATAAATGAAAAGATTTGGGTATTAGTTCATAAGGAATTCTCTATGAATAGAGGAAGGAAATAATTCCAATTTTTTTGTATTGCACTCCACATCTTTTGTCCTACTCTTCTTTCCCTAGGTAGGGGGTATTTAAAATTAAAAAGAAAAAAAAGGGGTAAAGGGTTAATTCGTTCTTTATAGCCATTTCCTTAACAAGTGAATGGGAACATACTCTGGATCGGAATACGAAGAAAGTACTACTTGATAATTTCCACTAATTTCAAGTCCTTATTATGATTCCTTTTATGGGGCAAAATCTCTAATATCTTAGATTCCCCATTCTTAATCCTTTATGTACTTTAGTGTTCCTAACCCTTCACTAACTTTTGATGGATTCTTCTTATGATTATAAGTTATAGTAATAACTAGGAATATTCTAGTAATGGAATTCCATATCGCGAATCCTTTATTCTTGCCCGCTTCAAGATAGGATGACTAATTAAAAAATATCAATCTTGGGATAAAGAGTTTACACTGCTTATATTTACTTCAACTTTTTTCTTGTACGTAGGAAATGAGATTTTTCTTTTTACTACAAATTTATAAGGTGTTTTGTTTCACTCATATAGCTATCTAGTTTAACTTACCAACCCGAATACGGAATAATAAAAGGAAGATAAATAGTTAATGGATTTTATAGGAAAAAGACCCTATTTTAACGAATCACACGTAGAGATATTGCTAGCACACAAAAAGTTAATGGTATTTCATAACTAATGGATTGAGCAGCAGCTCGTAGACCGCCTGAAAAAGAATATTTATTATTTGAGCTATATCCTGCCATAAGAAGACCGATAGGGGCAATACTTGAAATGGCAATCCATAAAAAAACACCAATACTAAGATCAGCTAAAACAAAATGATATCCCAAAGGGATAACTAAAAAACTTAATAAAATGGATATGACTGCTATAGAGGGTCCAATGCTAAATAAAGGAATATCCCCTCGGGATGGTAGTATATCCTCTTTTAAAAGTAGCTTAGTCCCATCTGCTATAGCTTGAAGCAGTCCCAGGGGGCCCGCATATTCAGGACCAATACGTTGTTGTATCGACGCGGATATTTCTCTTTCTAACCACACAATTACAAGTACCTCTATTGTGATTCCCAAAAGGAGGGTCAAAATGGGTAGAATCGATATGAGTCCATAGACTTCTTTTAATAATTCCGATTTCGAAAAAGAATTTATAGTTTCTACCTCTACCCTATCTATTATCATTTCAACGATCAACTTCTCCCATAATGATATCTATACTACCTAATATCGTCATGATATCAGCCAATTTCATTTTTTTAACTAGTTGAGGAAGAATTTGCAAATTAATAAAACCGGGTGGACGAATTTTCCATCTCCAGGGGAAAAGGCTATCATCTCCTACTAGATAAATTCCTAATTCACCTTTTGGGGCTTCCACTCTTACATAAAGTTCTTGCTTTGACAATTCAAAATTGGGTGAAGGTTTTTTACCAAGAAATCTATATTCAAAATCATTCCATTCGGAATTCTTTGCTTTCTTAAAGCGTCGGACTTCTAAATTCTCATAAGGGCCTCCAGGAATTTTTTCTACTGCTTGTTGAATTATTTTAATAGATTCCCTCATTTCACTGACTCGTACTAAATAACGAGCTAATGAATCCCCTTCTTTTTGCCACTGGACTTTCCAATCAAATTGGTTGTAAGACTCATAAGGATCCACTTTACGAAGATCCCATTGTATTCCAGAAGCTCGTAACATAGGTCCCGATAAGCCCCAATTTACTGCTTCTTCTCCCCTAATAAAACCTACTCCCTCAACTCGCTCTAAAAAAATGGGATTCTGTGTAATAAGTTGTTGATATTCAACAACTCCGCGTAAAAAATAATCACAGAAATCCAAACATTTATCGATCCATCCATAAGGTAGATCCGCGGCTACTCCTCCGATGCGAAAGTAATTGTGCATCATTCGCATACCTGTAGCAGCTTCAAATAGATCGTATATTAATTCTCTCTCTCTAAAAATATAGAAAAAAGGGGTCTGTGCGCCGAGATCCGCCATAAAAGGCCCAAGCCATAACAAGTGAGAAGCTATACGGCTCAGCTCTAACATAATTACCCTAATATAGCTGGCTCTTTGCGGTATTTGAATATTCTCCAAGAATTCTGGTGCATTTACCGTTATTGCTTCTGTAAACATAGTAGCTAAATAATCCCATCGTGTTACATAAGGTAAGTATTGTATAATAGTTCGGTTTTCCGCGATTTTTTCCATTCCTCTGTGTAAATAGCCTAATATGGGTTCACAATCAATAACATCTTCACCATCAAGAGTAACGATCAGTCGAAGAACACCATGCATTGATGGGTGTTGAGGGCCCATATTGACTATCATGAGATCTTTTCTTGTAAGCGGTAGACTCATATCCTTTCTTCCTTAATTCATTATTCCATGAAAATGGATTATTCCATGAATTCCTCAAAACGAGGCTCATCAAAATGCAAAATCTAAGACTACTATAAGACTACTAATAAAAAAAGAAAAAAATTCGAACGATTAAATTACTGCTCCCGAATATTCAACTGACTGATTAATTTCTTATAACGTACTCTATTTTTCTTTGCCAAATAAGCTAGCAAACGTCGACGTTTTCCCAAAAGTATTCGTAGACCTCTTTCGGATGAAAAATCTTTTTTGTGTAATTCCAAATGTGAAGCAAGTCTCCGTATCTTATTGGTGAAACTAAATACTTGAAATTCAACAGAACCTCTGTTTTCTTCTTTTTCTTCTTTAACCATAAATCCCAAAATTTTTCTACCTCCTTTCTTTTTCATATATTTTTCTGATCAGGAAAAATAAAAAATTATGTCAGTTATTTTGAAGTTATTCTAATCTCGTACACAC